TAAACGGATCCTTGAACAACCTCAGCGTGGTTTGAATAGAAAACACTTCTACAAGAAGTGTGGTTTTTTTTTCATAGAAGTGGATTCTCTCAAAAAAGACTCCAAAAGATGTTGATCGTAAATGCAACACTTGGTTACGAAGAAAACCCAGGATGAATTCGGATTCGCAGACATGAGAATTATACAGGAACAACAAAGATTTTTTATTCCTTTTAAAATTAAAAAAACTGGAAATAGGTTTCTTTAGTGTAATAAGGCTAATCCAATTATCATACTTATAAAGAAAGAATCGGACTAAATGTAACGAAGAAGCATCTTTCACCCAGTAGCGTAGGGTTTGAACCAATATCTCGAGATGGATGGGAATGGTTATTTCTATATCTGACACAGAAGTTAAATGTATAAATTTATCTTCTAAAAACGGAAATAAGGAATGAATTGAGTGTAAATTCTGAAATTGTACGATTTCTTTCCTTGCAAAAGAAGATTCGAGTCGTAGAGAAAATAAAATTTTTATAATTACGGAAAAAGCTTCTGATAGCATTTGAGAATACAAATTCTTGTTGGGCCCCAAAAATTCATTTTTGTTAGAACCATTAATAAAAAGATCAAAATTCTTCTGTTGATACATTCGATTAATTAAACGCTTAAGAAGTAGAAAACTAAATTTTTTGTCATAATCCACATTTTCCAACAAAACGTATCTCTGATCATGAGCAAATGAAGAAATATACTCTTGAAAAATCAGTGGATATAGGAAGTCATGTTGATGAGACTTAGCAAGTTCTAAATATCCTTTAACTTCCTTCATTTAAAATAGAACTTCGATTTAAATAAAAGATAATGATTTCGTGGATTATCAAATGATACATAGTGCGATACAGTCAAAACAAAGTATTAGAGGAAAAAAATACCCCGGAACTCATCAATGGACTCTCTATTCTCTCTTTTCCATATAAAGAATTAGGATTCATTATCGGAGAAGAAGGTGATTAGAAATCCTTTATTTTTTCAACTTACTCGCTCTTTGGATTTTGGAAAATGGATACTTATCAATCTACGGCTTCTTTTACACAGTCATCTCCACTCTAAAAGGGAGAATAGTTAGGATTTTTTTTAATGGATAATCCATTCATGGGAGAAGCCTTTCCCGTAGCAGGCACTAATATATTTTTAACGTATAATTAGATCGGGTATTCATTCAAATTACGAACAGAAGCACGTGGCTTTTTGTTTCCCTAAAATTGGAGCCAAAAGGCTCTATCCATTTATTCCCCTGACCCAACTTTCAATTCTTTTTTTTGCTCCAAGAATTCAAATCAGGACCTAAGGTTTGCAGAATTAAATATTCTCAGAATTCTCTATTGCTACGACATGCTATTTTTTCCAGTCATTCCCATTTAGGATCAGTCGTGGTCGTACAAACTCTACCGACGGTACGGACGAATCCCTTGCTTCATACAGATATGTAAAAGATCCTAGTCGCACTTAAAAGCCGAGTACTCTACCGTTGAGTTAGCAACCCCAAGCCAAAAAGAAAAGTCTATAAATCCAGGCAAAACCAAACTAACGATTGCATGACACAATCAAAGCATTGAATTTAAAGAATAAAAAAAAAAAAAAAATGAAGGAAAGCAAAACAAGAATCTATGGAACAAAGATACATGGATCTTTTTCTTTTTAGTTACGATCTAATTATATTTGTTCGATAGACTGTTGTCAAGATAAATGTTCAGAAAGGAATACAATACAAAAAGAGCAAAAAATCACATTCTAAATTACTAAGAAAAAAGAAGGACTTGTGTTGGATTGGCACTACATGGATTATCTACATAGATAACTATAGATAAATAAAAAGGAAATAGCAAAGAAAAATAAAAATATACTGGGATTAATTAATTAAAATTAATTAATAATAATAAAATACTAAATTGACAAAGCAAGTTTAATCTCGTCTTTTCGAACTCCAATCAAAACCAGCCAATTAAAGTTACAGGTAATATCAAAAATTTCAATTTATAGATCCAAGTTCTTGAGCTATTCTATTCATTTGAAGATTTGTCTATCAATAAATATCCATACAAGGTATTTTATTTCTTATCATGTGATCTTATAGGAACAATAAAAATGGGTTCTCATTAGAGTAAGAATAAGAAAGCGACTAGATCCGAATCATACCCACACTATTTTTTAGTATTTTAGTATTAGTTCTTTAATTTCGATTGATTCAGAAAAAGTTCCCTAAATACATCCACCTTTTTTGAAATATCATGAACAGTTCCTGTCGGTTGAGCCCCCTTTTCAAGGAAATAGAGAAGAGCAGGAACGTTTAACTGGGTTTGATTCCTTATCGGATCATAAAAACCCACTTTACGAAGATCTCTTCCTTCTCGTCGGGCTCGAACATCAATTGCAACAATTCGATAAACAGCTCATTGGGATAGATATAACCCCCCCCTAGAACCGTATAAGAAATTTTACCCTCGTACGGCTCAAGAAAAAATGATTTGAAATTCTATAATTTGAATGCCGAGTAGATCCCTAAAATCATTAAACAAATAGAATAAAAATAGCGCCCTTTCTTGTTTCGAAAAAAAAAACAAAAAAGTAATTCGTCCTCATAACTCAATTTAGATAACTCTCAAATAGTTCAAAGAAGGACCTTAGGCATTTTCGTTATTGAGTGGTCTCTAACCCCTTTCTGTCCCGTTTAGACGTTTTTTATTCCTCTCTTTTTTATTCCTCTCTCTAGTTATTAACTCGTTATTAAGACAATTGAAAAAAGTCTTTCCTTGTTCCACGATCTTTTATCTTTGTTTTGAATCCTTAGGTTTAGACATTACTTCGGTGATCCCTAATCATTTCAAAATGGTAGCAACATACCCTTTTTTTATGATTTCTTATATCAAAGAATCAAATCAGTCGAATGCTTGCTTCCCGCTTTATCCACTTTGAATCAAAAGAGTTTTACCAATTCAAAAAACGGGTTTGAAACGTGCTCGAATGTGATCCTTTTGATTTGAAGATACACTTACGAAGTTGTTCCAACTTATTCATTGGCACTCACCCTAGATCCCTGCCCCTAAGAAATCAATCAATACTTTATACTCGAGCTCCATCATATTATGGACTATTTGAATTACAATCGAGAGTAATAAAACAGACCAAAAGATGTCGAGCCAAGGGCACTTTCATTGCTATCTAAAATGACGGATGTAAGAAATCCACAGCTGATCATGTCCTTCAAGTCGCACGTTGCTTTCTACCACATCGTTTCAAACGAAGTTTTACCATAACATCCTAAAATTTAGAAATGAAATCATGAATAGTCATTGGTTTGGGGAGTATTCCTTATTATAGTAATTTACTACACGTATATATGGATGGGTGGTTAAATTCGTTTCTAAGAACGTCCGCAGGAAGAATTCAACTTACATCCCCTATTTAACTCCCAAATTGTATTTTACAAAAATTGAATAGAAATAACATGAATCAACGAGTTCTTTTTAACAAATCCACAGTTTGCAGTACCGAGAACTAACAGGAAATCATCTAAAATTTTGAAAATGAATTTACTATCAGCATTTAAAGATTTAAATACAGTATTTTACCCTATCCGACGATAGAAAAACCCATCGTTCTTTCATTCTTTTCTCCTTGATAGGTTAAGGAAAAGGGTTAAATAAAAACACACAAAAATTCTAGTTTTTTATGAAGTGAAAAAAGTCGATATCTGATTAACGCAATAGGAATCGCACGAGTAAAGGATTTCTGTATTGATTTGCTAAGTTAAACAACCGTCAAATTAATTATTTAATATTTCATTATGGATTAACGATTTCAATTAAACCATTGTTACTGAAATAGAATAATCCATGGAAGCCCCCACTTAAAAGTAACTTTTATAGAATCTTTCCCTAAAGTGACTCGAATATACGAATAACCTCTTCTCAAAATTGTTATCTCAATTTACAATTATTAAGTCATTTTTGGAATTCGATCAAAAATGGAAATACCTAAAAGGGCGGGTTCAAAGGAAAAAGGCATCTGTTATGTAATGTAATTTACTTGCCGTTATGGATATCATGAAGCATAAATAAAAACCGGACCTTTTGCTGATTTCTGAAATGCAATATGTGAGCTAGCCTCAGTAGAAAGTATAAAAAAGGATTCAGATTAAGTTTCTTGTTCTTAGTTTTTATTTTACCCTACTAGAGTCTTGTCTGAATTGAGAATTTATTACTAATTATAATTACTTACCTTCATTCTGAATATGAAAGAGCATGTTCCTACGATGAAAGGGTTGTACAACTTCTTTTTTTTATCCAAACTAGTGTGATTTATCTTCGTTATCCCTGCCCGACTAAAAAAATATATAAAAGATATGGTTCAGAAAAAATTAATAGTAGTAAAAAGTCAAAAGAAAACTCAACTTATATCCAATAGGCTGGCTAGCCTTTGAAATAAATATATATTTTTTTATTCGCATATAATCCATATCCTCTGGGACGGAAGGATTCGAACCTCCGGATAGCGGGACCAAAACCCGTTGCCTTACCACTTGGCCACGCCCCATTTCTATTCTTCACTAATAAACACTACTGTTCGTAGTCGTTGTTCGTCAATTCCAGCCAAAATTTATGAGAATTTTGAACAGGCATTGATATAGAATTATATAAAAATGGATTGATCATTGCATCGAATTTAATTAATAATTAAGATATAAGCTATTGTATGAAATTAGAATTTCTTCTATTTTGAATTGAAAATAGGAGGATTTTTGGTTGGGGAAGTTCAACTAAAAAGAAGGTATTTTACTTTCTTCACTTTCCCTTATATCAATAACTCAATCAAAAAGCAATTATCTCCAAGAACAATAAATGTTATGCTTAATATCTTCAGTTTGAGCGGTATCTGTCTTAATTCTGACCTTTATTCGATTCATTTTTTATTTGCCAAATTACCTGAGGCCTACGCCTTTTTAAATCCAATTGTCGATCTTATGCCAGTTATACCTTTACTATTTTTTCTCTTAGCCTTTGTTTGGCAAGCTGCTGTAAGCTTTCGCTGAACTATTTAACGCTGTTCTAGAAAAAACTATCCTAGAAAACTTCATGTTTTCTTCAATAAAAAAATTCGAATAATTGATACGATCCGATAGGACTGATCTCTTGGTGCAGAAAAAGTTGCGCTAAATCTGGATCACCTCATCTGACCCTTTTTCCAATGAAAAACTCTAGTGGGTTACCCAACAATTTACTCTATTGGAGATGAAAGACACTTTTGATAATGAAAAAGTCTTCTTCTAAAATATTAGAATTGAATTTTCAAAAATTCAGCTTTTTAAAACAGCTTCATTTCTTAGTATCAAAAAAGTTAGGATATGGGGTATAAAAACGGCGAATCTATTCTCTTTTTACAAAAAAAATGATATTGGAGATTCTGTAATGCTTACTCTCAAACTCTTCGTTTACACAGTAGTTATATTCTTTGTTTCTCTCTTCATCTTCGGATTCCTATCTAATGATCCAGGACGTAATCCTGGACGAGAAGAATAAAAAAATAGGAGAAGACTTTTTCCTTTCTTTTGCTTTATGATTTTCTTAGAATTTTTTTTCGATTTACTCCTTATAACTAGGAATTTGACTATAAAAAAGGGTTTACTTTCCGATAAATATATAAATATTATATTAATATTAACGAAAATGAAAGGCTAAATTAAACGGAAACGGAAAGAGAGGGATTCGAACCCTCGGTACGAATCACTCGTACAACGGATTAGCAATCCGACGCTTTAGTCCACTCAGCCATCTCTCCAATTGAAAAAGAATAAGTACTATGTTACATTACTTAACATGTATAAGGTAAGGATTGAAAAGATTTTTTCTTTGTTATTTTTCCTTTATTATATAGATCTAAATAGAAAGAACGTTTAACCAAAATCCCACCCGTTTTTTGATAAAGTAAGAGTAAGGGCTTTGTGATTCCCACGGCCTGGCCGGGTTAGTACCTAGCCGGGCCTTTTTTTTTTTTTCAAAATACTTTAGCCTAAATGGGACTATTCATTTTTTTACTAGATACTAGATCTATATAGTTGGAACTACTTCCTAAAATTTAAAGGATCCTACCTTAATTTTGTTTGATAACTGCTTTACGTGAAAAAAAGGGAGTTCCATTTTTTAATTGTGGATTCTTAGATCAGGTATTTTTAGGTTATAACGGAAGTTATTTTTTCGAACCCTACTCGGTCCAAACCTCTCCAGCAAAAAAAGATCGACCATATAATTAGAATCACCTGACAAAAACTCTAAGTTTTTTGATTTTTACGGATACCCTTAGAATGATTTGTTGTTCGACAAAAACCCATTTCTATACAATAATGACATTGTAGCGGGTATAGTTTAGTGGTAAAAGTGAGATTCGTTATATGAATACCCTAATGGTTAAGGGGTCCTTCGGTTTTCTTTGTATTCCGAACAAAAACTTCATTTCTTAAAAAGGATTTAACCCTTTACCTCGCAATGACAAATTCGAGGACAAATCCTCATTCTCGTGATTTTTATCCAAATTGAAATTCTAAATTTGATTATGAAATTACGAAACAGAATCTTTTTTGAATTGGATCAATACTTCCAATTGAATGAGTAAAGAATCCATGGATAAGGAAAGTAAAAAAAATTATAATCGTAACTAAATCTTCTATTTTTTATTTGTCGAGGGAAAATAGAAGCAAAATAGCTATAAAATGGTGTCTTTGGTTTACTATAGACATCAACATATTCATTTAGCTCGGTAGAAAAGAAGACCTCTCCTCAGGATTCTCTCCACAAGAAATAGAGAACGAACTAACTAGAAAGATTTTCTGAATCTCCCTCTTATAGAGGGATCATCTATAAAGCGAGCCGTCTTGAATACATTCAAGATCGAAAAGCTGACATAGATGTTATGGATCAAATTTTGTTGCTTTTTTTGTCGTTCCCAGCTTAGATCATGGAATTTCTCCATCTTCCATAAAGGAGCCGAATGAAACAAAAGTTTCATGTTCGGTTTTGAATTAGAGACGTTTAAAATCCTGAGTTAACGTCGACTATAACCCCTAGCCTTCCAAGCTACCGATGCGGGTTCGATTCCCGCTACCCGCCTTTTCGTTTTATTATATTTATATAAATATATAAATAGAATGCAGAATGAATGAATGCATCATTGAATAGACACTTATCCTGATTCTATCACAAAAATCCTATTCTATTTCTTTTTTCCCGAATAATACATAGAGAAGGAAAAATACAAAAAAATAGGAATGAAACGCGTCCATTGTCTAATGGATAGGACATAGGTCTTCTAAACCTTTGGTATAGGTTCAAATCCTATTGGACGCAATTTATTGACATCTTCTTTTTCTAGATCACGAAAATTTGAAAAAGGGATAACTTTCTTTTATACTTGTTCCTGAAGTATAAAGCGTTCCAACTGTTCCTGAATAGCGTCTTGCAAAAGGAT